TTATCTAATAAATCACTTAATGAAAGTAGATTCTCTTTCCATTCATTTAAAAACTTCCACGATCCCCTTCCCGAACCAAACATGAATCTTTCGATTCATTTGGCTCTCACGCTCAATTACTTATTTATGATAAATTCCCATATCTTTTTTTGAATGTAATGAGCCTATCCTCTATTCTCTCTTCATATTCCAAAAAACTATCGAAACTAATTACTAATCCAAAACCAAAATAGTCGGAGGACTCTTCTGACCAAACAAAAATATGTAATTGTCAGCAAAGTTGTTTCTTTTTTTTTTCAATCCAAAAAGTTTTTCTTTCTTTATACACAATACATAGGTCGTCGATTCGGCATTGGATAAAAAGGGGATGAAATCCCCATTTTGATAATAAGTGGTTCAAATCATTTTATCCATATGAGTGTTCTATATCGATAAACTATTCGTTTTGAAAGCATCTCTATATTACAATTAATATAGTGGTAGAAAGAGTACCATGCCGCGTCTGGACTTCAAACGATTTAGCTTTAACCATGTTTAATGGTCCCACATTATTGGTTGATAGAGAATCAAAGTGGATTTACCAACGAATCACGAAATGCTATGGTTCTTACATATGATTTATGAATTTATTCAGAAGTCATTCGTGCGATCATGCACCTTTCTTTCCTAGTTCTAACGGAAAAAGTACAACTGGTCGTATCCAGCCTATTCTTGAAATAAACAACTCGCACACACTCCCTTTCCAAAAAAGATCAATACCCCAAGCACTACACTTAGATTTATTAGATTTGTTGCTAAAATATCGGTATTAAACCCGAAACTCCCGGCAGACGGCCAGTGGCCCAAAGAAAGGAAAGAATCGGTTACATTTTTCATATGATCTCCTCTTATAGATAGACTAAAAAAAAAAAAGATTTTTCATATTTCTAAGATTAAACAAAAGGATTCGCAAATAAAAGTGCTAATGCTACAACCAGGCCATAAATTGTTAAAGCTTCCATAAAAGCTAAACTAAGCAATAAAGTACCTCGTATTTTTCCCTCCGCCTCGGGCTGTCTCGCGATACCTTCTACAGCTTGGCCCGCAGCAGTACCTTGACCAACTCCCGGTCCAATAGAAGCAAGCCCTACAGCCAATCCAGCAGCAATAACGGAAGCGGCAGAAATCAGTGGATTCATGATAAGTTCCTCGTACGAAAAAAAAAAAAAAGAAATGGTTAATGATACAATCAACCGATTAATTATAACTTCATTATTCCATCACTACGATTCATCCAGTCGAAGTAACTACGAACTTCAATTGAAGTAATAATTTTATTAAATGATTAAAACTACTTTACTTCGATATCTCTTTTTTAGTTCCTATCGACAAAGTATTTGCGAATCCATACGACTTTCGTTCGTCCGTTTCTTTGTTCCGAACCATTCGTTGAATTCTTCGATCTTTTTCTTGATTTCATCCCTTTATTCATTCAATTTACAGTCACGGATGAGACGGAAGGACTTCTATTGGAATCCCCATTTAAATTTACAGGCAATATCTTTACTTCATATAGAACTAGTCAATATCTAATATCACATATACATGTCTTTCTTCCATAACGTAAACCAACTCTTTATTCATCTTAGATTCAATCGGATTCCAGAATCATGCGTCGAAACAAGTTGACTTATAGCATAGCTATTAAATTACATATGCCTAGTTCGACCCCCCCCCCTCTCCGATCTGAACCAACCTGAATCCCGTTTTTGTAAATTCTTTGCTCTCCTCGCTTTTCTTTATGATTATCCCGCACGGATACAATCTAAATGGACAAATTGATTAGGCCGAATCATTGGATAGAAATATCGTTATTTGATTAATCTAAGTTCATGCAATTTCTTATTTATGAAAATTTTCTTTTGGTCAATCGCTGAAGAAAATAAGCTGAAAGGGGAATCGTTCTATAGAACATCCCCTTTTTCTTTAATCACACATCGTAAACCACAAGAATTCTTATTCAAATTACGACTCCGAATATTTAATATTCGGATTTGGCTGACCCGTATAAAACGAATATTCATTGAGGAGAGGTATGATATAAGTGGACCAACCAGGAATTTTAGGAAAAAGATCTTTTAGATCTCTTTCCCCCCCCCCCTTTTTTTTACAATTCTCTACTCTAATATCGTAATCTTTTTTGCTATAACTCTAGATTTTAGATAGTGAGTTGTATATTTTTATTTCCTAATTTTCTTTTTTGGGGCTGCGCATACGTTGCCTTGCGCTAAGCTAAAAAAAAGAATCTTTCGAAAACTAGTCAATGATGGCCCTCCATGGATTCACCTATATAAGCCGCGGCTAAAGTTGCAAAAATCAGAGCTTGAATACCACTTGTAAATAATCCAAGGAACATGACAGGTATCGGAACCACTAAAGGTACTAAAGAAACAAGAACAACAACTACTAATTCATCAGCTAATATATTTCCGAAAAGTCGAAAACTAAGTGACAAAGGCTT